TATAACTATCTGATTTAGTTTATCAACCCGAATGATGAATAAAAAATGACGATATTTATTCAATTCATTCAACTTCTTTCCTATAAAAAAAGAAAGAAAAGAAAGGGAATAGAGAAAGGTTTATGTCTCAACGAATCGCACGTAGAGATATTGATAACACGCATAGAGTTAATGGTATTTCATAACTAATTGATTGAGCAGCAGCTCGTAGACCACCTAAAAAGGAATATTTATTATTTGATCCATATCCTGACATAAGAAGTCCAATGGGAGCAATACTTGAAATGGCGATCCATAAAAAAACACCGATATTGAGATCGGATAGAACAAGGTTAGAGCCAAAAGGAATTATTAAATAACTTAGTAGAATTGATATGACTGCTATGGATGGTCCGATACTGAATAAACGAGTATCTCCTCTAGATGGAAGAAGATTCTCTTTGAAAAGTAGTTTTGTGCCATCTGCTAGAGCTTGAAGAATTCCCAAAGGACCGGCATATTCAGGTCCAATACGTTGTTGTATCCCTGCGGATATTTCTCTTTCTAACCACACAATTGCTAGTACACCTATTGTGATTCCCAATACAGGAGTAAAAATAGGTACAAGCATCCATATGATCCCATAAACCTCTTTTAAGTATTCCAATCGGGAAAAAGAATTGATATCTTGTACTTCTGGTGTATCAATTATCATTTCAACGATCAACTTCTCCCATAATTATATCTATGCTACCTAGTATCGTCATAATGTCAGCCAATTTCATTCTTTTAACTAACTGAGGAAGAATTTGCAAATTGATAAAACCCGGCGGTCGAATTTTCCATCTCCAAGGAAAAACATTCTGATCCCCTATCAGAAAAATTCCCAACTCTCCCTTTGGGGCTTCGACTCTCACATAAAGTTCTTGTTTCGACAATTCAAAAGTGGGAGAAGGCTTTTTACTAATAAATCGATATTCAAAATCATTCAATTCGGGATCCCTCGCTCTATCAAAGCATCGGATTTCTAAATTCTCATACGGCCCTCCCGGAATTCCTTCCAGAGCCTGTTGAATAATTTTTATAGATGCCACCATTTCACCAATTCGTACTAAATAACGAGATAATGAATCTCCTTCTTTTTGCCATTGGACTTCCCAATCAAATTCGTCATAACACTCATAATGATCAACTTTACGAAGATCCCATTGTATTCCGGAAGCTCGTAGCATTGGTCCTGACAAACCCCAATTTATTGCTTCTTCTACACCAATAATGCCTACTCCCTCAACTCGTTCTAAAAAAATAGGATTACGCGTAATAAGTTTTTGATATTCAGCAACCCCTGTTAAAAAATAATCGCAGAAATCCAAACATTTATCTATCCATCCATGCGGTAGATCAGCAGCTACTCCTCCTATACGAAAATAATTATGCATCATTCTCATACCGGTGGCAGCTTCGAATAGATCATAGACTAACTCTCTTTCTCTGAAAATATAGAAGAAAGGAGTCTGTGCACCAATATCTGCCATAAAAGGTCCAAGCCATAATAAATGAGAAGCTATACGACTCAACTCCAACATAATCACTCTAATATAGCTGGCTCTTTTAGGTACTTGAATATTTCCCAACTGCTCTGGTGCATTTACGGTTATTGCTTCTGTAAACATAGTAGCTAAATAATCCCAACGTGTTACATAAGGCAAATATTGTATAATTGTTCGGTTTTCTGCAATTTTTTCCATCCCTCTGTGCAAATAACCTAGTATTGGTTCACAGTCAATAACATCTTCACCGTCTAAAGTAACGATGAGTCGAAGAACACCGTGCATTGATGGGTGATGAGGACCCATATTGACTATCATGAGGTCTTCTCTTGTAGCTGGTACATTCATAGGTTTTCCCCTGATTCATTCTTCCATGAATTGCTGAAAACGAAAAGAAGTTCATCAAAATTCAAGATCTACTAAATCAAATAATTCAAAAGGACTCTTCAAATTAACGAATTTTTGTCTCCCGAATACCCAACTGACCAATTAATTCTTTATAACGTACTCTATTTTTCTTTGCCAAATAAGACAGCAACCGTTGACGTTTTCCCAGAATTTTCCGTAGACCTCTCTGAGATAAATAGTCTTTTCTGTGCAATTCCAAATGTGAAGTAAGTCTTCGGATCTTATTGGTGAAACTGAATACTTGAAATTCAACAGATCCCCTATTTGCTTCTTTTTGAGAAATAACTGAGATGAATAAGTTTTTTACCATAAAACGAAATCTTCTCTTCCCTCCCTTTTTTTCTTTTTTAAAAATTTGAATTTTACCCATCAGTAATATAATAATATTATAATTATAATAATAATATTATTATGCCGGTCATTTTAATCTAGTATACGCAATAATCTTTATTTCGTTATGGATACCTCGTTTATGAAATAAAATTAATCAATATCAATAAAAAATCTAATTGATACGTATTAGTATCATGCATCAGAATGTAATGTAAGACATCGCATGTGTGCATTTGTTTACTTTCATATACTAGATCTAGTAAGGATATATAAAAAATGTGACATCAACGAATTTTCAATCGTGGATACATATGTATCCTTATCATACTAAAACAACTACCATTATTGGTATCAAACCAATAGCGATTCATACAAGCTAAATCTTCTAATCGATAATTGGGCCAGAGAAAGAACTTTAATTTTTTTAATTTAATTAATTGATTTTTATCTCTATCAAGATGTTTGTTTTCATCCAAAAATTTATTACAGCTGTTCCCATTGCAAAATACTGGATTTCTAGCCACACCACTCCTATTCCTCAAATTGAAACAAATTAGAATTCTAAATTTTCTACGACGTCTAGGCGATAAAATATTTTCAGGAACAAGCAAATCATAATGATTTTTGTCTTTATTTCCAATCATCTTTTGACATCTTGCACTGAATTTATCAAAATTCTTATTATCAACATATCTTTCTTCTCGGTATCTTTGATTAGTTTGGTACTTACTCTTATGAACCAATGAAATACCTATAGTTTGATACATAATAAATTGTCCATCATTTTTTACAGACAGACGAATTGGTTCGATAATAAATATACCTCTTTTCATTTTCATCAATTCTGTAAGAGTTAAATCTTTATGAACCGGTATTAGATCCAGACTCATTTCTCCCCTTTGAATAGCAGATATACAAATTTCTCTTGGATTTATCAGTCTAAGCAGGAGACAATATACCTTGATATTTTTGATCATTTTTTGATTTAAAGAATCATCCCATCTCAATTGAAAAAGCAAATATCTTTTTAGGAATAAATCGAGTTCTGCTTCCGTGTGATTCTTGAATTGCTTTTTCTTTGTACGTTTTTGCATGTCTGAGTCTGATCCTGCATAATCTTCTTCAATATCTTTTTCGTGGTTTGAGAGGACTGATTCAAGATTTCCTTGGTTTTGTACATCTGATCCAAGATCTACTTGTCCTGCGGATTCTTTTTCTTCTTGATTTCGATTCTCTAATTTTAAAAGTTTTTTTTCATTGGATGATATAAAAAGATTCCCTTTTTGCTTTCTATTGCTATTTCTATTTTTACTATAATTTTTATTTCCATTAAAATTTAAAAGAAGTAATTTGATTGGTATAACCCAGGGTTTCATTTTATATGTATTATAAAGTAGCACAAATTCTGGGAAGAACCAAGGTTCCAGATTCGATATGGAACGATTTAGTATTTCTTCATTCATCCCCATCCAATCAAAAAGGTCTTTTTGATTGGATGGTTTGATTTCTTGATCTTGTGTGAGATAAAAAAGACCTTTCTTATCAATTATTTGATAATTATTCGACCCGGTCTTGGTATTTTTATTACTGTTGATACTGGTATTGATCCAGACCTCAATATCGACCTTCTTTCTAAAGCAAAAATGGAGAATTTTCCAATCCAAATATTTTCTATCCGGGTTTTTCTTTATATACTCTATATACATAATATCATCTTCGCCTAGGTAATTATTGATAGGGATACCTTCCAGCATATCAAAAAATTTGCGTTTATGTGTGTTGTAATTATAAGAAATATCTTGGTTATTATTTACTTGTAATGGTGATCCATAAATATATGAGTCATTCTTATCTTCATAATTAATATATTTATATGATAAAAGGTCATATCTATAGTGTTTTTTAAAATTTTCTTTTTGATTCGTTAATGAGTCTGCTTCATAATCATTTTGTTTGTTGTAATGAATTAATTGATCTTTTTGAGATAAATCCCATTTGCTTAAATCTTGATTTTGATTTTGAGCCACACAATGTTGATTTACTCTATTTCGCCACTTTTGTGGTACTAACCTAGACCATATAATCGGAGATAAATATTTATATTGATAATGACCTCTTAACCAGTTCTTCCATTGATTCATTCCAGAATTACGAAGTTTCTTATGTCTTAATTCGTAATGAAATATTTCGTGTGCTCCAAAACCAAAATAATCTTTTCTTTCGTTCTTAAGAAAAAGAGATGTTCCGTTATATTGAAGGACAGATCTTAACTTATACAAGTTAATAACTTGGGTTTGTGATAATTTGTAAAATACATATGCTTGTGACAAGGAGGATAAGTCACAAAAAATCTGTGAACTCTTATTACTAATACTAGAAACTGACCTTTTTATAATCGAAATAAAGTGAATTTTCTTTTGATTTGGTTTACCAATTCTTTTTTGATTTCTTTCATTATTGTAAACGTATTTATCAATAATTTTTTTTGTTGATTCAATAAAAAATTGTGCATTGGTTCTGGGAATATTAATGAGACATAGAAGAATATCTATGTATATCCTTTCAATGAAAAATTTTATAAAATAATGTAATTTGCGAATTAATCGAGAATTCCTTCTTTTTAATATTTGCCAAATGCTTTTTTGTGATTCTAATCTTTTAGCATTATAACTAGCTTTGTTAGGGCTAATATTTATCTCTGGAGTTAGAAAGAGTTTTTTCTTGTCTTTT